AAAAACATGAGTTTAATTAGTCGATTTATTAGTGAACAGGGAAAAATATTATCTAGACGAGTGAATAGATTGACCTTGAAACAACAACGATTAATTACTATTGCTATAAAACAAGCTCGTATTTTATCTTTGTTACCTTTTCTTAATAATGAGAAACAATTTGAAAGAACCGAGTCGACCACTAGAACTTCTAGTCTTAGAGCCAGAAAAAGATAGGTTTACTCTTTCTTCACTTGAATTCAACTTCCCATTCGAACTCAAACGCGGATTTCTATTTTGTTGGAAAAATACAAGAATCCGGATTTAATTCTCGTGTCGTAAGAAAAAAATAATAATCTGGGAAGAAGCAATCTTTTTATTGAACGTGTTGATTCATATTTATTTTGACTACTTTCTCATATTTTATCATATTCTATTCATTTTTATTCGACCTTCCCGGAGTTCATTCTCCGGGCAACTCCGTTTAACCGGTGGATTCCTTCCAACCTACTTCTTTTATGATCTCATTGGAAATCATATAAAGACAATTCCTATTTGATATAGCTATTTGTGCAAGTATTTTACGATTAAGAAGCAACTGTCTCTTGTACAGATCGTTTATTAATCTACTATAACTATAGCATACCCCCCTTTCACGAATGGCTGCATTTATTCGAGTGATCCACAAACGACGAAAATTTATTTTTTGCCTATCCCTATCCCGATGAGCCGAAACCAAAGCTCTTATTTTTTGTTGAGTAATAGTTCGAGTAAGTCTTGAATGAGCCCCCCGAAAGCTTGATGCAAATAAACGAATTTTTGTTCTACGTCTCCGAGCGATATATCCCCGTCTAATTCTGGTCATTGAATAAATGAAACTTTAACGAATAACTAATAGATTTCCTTTCTTTCAGTTATTCTTTTGCCCCTTTACTAGTATATTAATAACAAAACGGATTTTTCCAATGTATAAACTAAAAATTCCAATGGCTTTGGCTACTATAACCTTCCCAACCACGATTTTTTATTTTTTCTAGGCATTTCACCTCGAAATACGAACTTGTACTATACTAGGTATTAAAAAAAAATAGCAATGATAAAGAAATAGTGGATTTCATCGTTTCTATGGTTACTTCTTAAACGGTGAGGTCTTCTCTATACACCGGAGCCTTTACTTCATTTAATCAATGTTATTGCTAACTTGTATAGTTCACATTCTTCGGCTCTACCCATGAATTATCCAGTAATAGGTCTTTCACAACGAGCTCTACCTATACAGTAACGGTATTTAATTATGAAGGTTGGCTGGGTAGCTGACCCTGTTAGTCCGTTCTTGCAAGAGGGGTCTATGTTAACTAATATTTCCTCCGCTTAATGGATAACCATTTGCTACCAATGGAGAATTGCTTCTCATCTTGAATTGAGGTGAGTGGATTTACACCAATAGAAACCATAAATTTCATACACAATAAAAGGGATATGATCCATTTTCTTATTTTTAGATAGGAAATGTAGTTCGTTTTTCCGTTCTATCCTATTTGATCATTGATATTCGAACATTGTTCTCTTTCCTTTGTTCTAGTTCATGATCTGAACGAGTCGCACATACACCCTAGTACATGTTCCTCGACGCTGAGGGCATCCCCGAAGCGCGGGGGATTTTGTGACATTTCTAATTGGCTGTCTTGTATTTCTAATAAGTTGTTTAATAGTTGGCATGTTGAATCATATACATAATGGGCTGGTTTAGATCGATCCTAACCGGATGATTATGAATTACTTTTATTCAATAGAATAGTAAATAAAAGTCATAGAATATTAAACTCGGCAGGAGTAATTTCAAATCACGAATTGACGCGAAATCCAGGCTATTGTCATTCAACAGCTACAAGATCAACAATTCCATAAGCTTGGGCCTCTGTTGCTGACATAAAAATATCTCTTTCCATGTCTTCGGATACAACCCATAAGGGTTTGCCCGTTCTTTGTACATAAACCCTTGTCAGGGTTTCACGTAGTTTCAGCAGTTCTCCCACTTCCAGGATGAATTCTCCCGTTGCTACTTCAGAAAAAGAACCAGCAGGTTGATGGATCATTACCCTGATGATATAAGATAATAAAAGGTTTCTCTATTTCGCATGATGAGGGGAAGATAAAAGAAAGATAAAAGAATAACAAGAAAAAAAGATAGAATCGAACAACCGTACGGGCATCTTTTATGCATTGCATACGGCTCTACAATAAAATTGACCCTTACCTTCCATCAAAGAAAGAAAAAAATAGGATCGATCAGACCCCGATAGGTAAATGATCAACTTACCACCCTTCCTTTCGGAGGAATTCAAAAATACTATGATGGCTCCGTTGCTTTATATATTTATTATATTTTTTTGTCTGTGATTTGTCTGTGATTCAGCAATCCCAAAGTTGCTTTTTTATTTGATCAAATAAACTAAGGAAAAAAGAATCTTGTTTTTTTTTTCGATCTATAAATATTGTTAAGAGACCTCTGGTGTGAAAA